TAAATTTGTATCAAATTAGAACTAGTAACTAATCCCAACATGGAAGTACTGAAAAAACTCATATAAGCAAAAAATCTTACATATCCTTGATCATGAGACATATAATTATCACTATAAATAAGAACCATAATTCCAACAGTAGTGATTAATATTGACATAATAGAAGTAAGTGGATCAATTAAGTAGCCGAATTCTAAAGAAAAATCATTAGTGATGATCCAAGACCATACATATTGATAGATAGAACTGCTATTTATTTGCTGAATAGACAGATCAATCGAAAAAATCATGACTATACTTAACAATAAAATACTATGAAAGGACCACATACGACGAAGATTTTTTGTTGCCGTGGGAAAAAGAAGAAGTCCCACCCCTATTAACATAGGAACTGGAAGTGGAACGAAGGGTATTATCCACGCATATTGATATGTCTGTTCCATAAAAAGTTTTTTATTCTTAATTAAGTGTTTCCGATTCACCGGATCTTATCTCTTTTGAAAGGAGTCAATAAAAAAATCAAGATATGTACTAACATAAATAGAATTTTCTAATTTTATATTCTTACTTATTGTTTATTGTAAGTCTTTCTTAAATACTTCAACTATTCAAATCAAGAAGTTACAATTGGTCAAATGATATAACTAAAGTACTCGTAAAACGTGAATACTTAGTTAGTCACTAATATATTTATGAAGATACCGAAAATGAAAAATTCAATGATTATTAAAAAATTTCTAATCATAGAGCAAGTATAAAGAATTACACTAAAAATACTAATATGAATCATAGGATTAGATTAACTAAGATCACTAACCTGGCCTAATGAAATAAGAACTCGCTATTTTAGTTAGTTTATTCAAAATCATTAACTAGTTCATTATGGAATTGATTGATTTATTTCCAGTCTAATAAAATCAAAAACATTAAAGATTAAAGTTTTTCAGTAAGCAACAAGGGTGGGGTTCTTAAACCTTTCGATGTATTTTAGTACATGTAAATTAAATGTAGAACGACGAAAATAGGCAGAAATAGAAATGTAGGGTCTTTTTGATTCTTTATGTTATAGAGTTCAACCAATTTAATTGCTAGGGCACGGCGTATTCTATAGATTTGAATAAGAAAGAGAAATAAAAGTATCAATCAATACAAATTTTTCTTTCTTACGAATCTAGAAAAACCATTTTCTTTTTGAAAAAAAAAATCATATATCCTCTTCTTCTAGTAATATTTTATGCAATTTTCACATATCTTTCACCTATCTACATTTATATGAAAATAATATTATCTAGAGAATAAAAAGAACAATTCGTTTTGAACAATAGATGTCTTTCACATCCAACTATAATAATGAGTAACCTCTTCATTTTTAAATGGCAGTTCCAAAAAAACGTACTTCTATATCAAAAAAGCGTATTCGTAAAAATATTTGGAAACGGAAGGGATATTGGGCAGCGTTAAAAGCTTTTTCGTTAGGGAAATCTCTTTTGACCGGAAATTCAAAAAGTTTTTTTGTGCGACAAACAAATAAGTAATAAAACGTTGGAATAATCTGAATTGATTTGACTCGAAAAAAGGTCCATTTCATAATTAAAAATGAACAATTTTCATTACCTATTGTTATTATTGTTGGGCTAATCAATATGAAATGGACCTTTCTTTTCTCCTATGATATGTGGAATAAGAATTCTTCTGTTTAATGAATTCTACAACTAATACTTTTTTTGTTTGAAAAAAGAATAAAGACAGGATACAAGGTTTTAACCCTCTTTTAGTATGTTTTTTCATTTCCAAGGTGGGGAGTTTTATTTTCCCCATCGAACTATTTGTTCCAATTCCAATAATAAATAAGAAAATTCTTTTTTCTCTCTATATCATATCTATAGAAGAGCAAATAGAAAATCTTTAGCTAAGTTAAAATTAATGAATTGTTGATACTAATTGATTCCATTTTTAAAACTTTTTGTGTAACTTTCGGACTTCTTAATTTCCTTTCTCTAAATTATTATATAGATCTCCCATATATCTTTCGCTTTCAACCCAATCAAAAAAGCCGTTAGCTTAGTTAGGATATTGTGTACGAAAAATGTGTCATTTTTAAAAAATTCAAAAAAAAATGGGGTCTATTTTGTAAAAATGCATTTTTTTGAGTTCGATCGCGGTAGAACTATCTAGTTACAAGAGTTCAATCTCAGGAAAGCATAACCTACACGAAAGTCTTAAATTAATTTAATAAACTGACACCCTAAATGAAAAAAATGAACTTTCAAATCCCTATTTTAATGAATTTGGATTTATCAGTTTAAATCTTTCCTAAAAAACATTGCATTGAATTTACTCCTCCAATCTCGACGATTGAATATGAATAGGCTATTATGAGTTCGAGCAAGCCGCTATGGTGAAATCGGTAGACACGCTGCTCTTAGGAAGCAGTGCTAAAGCATCTCGGTTCGAGTCCGAGTAGCGGCATGCCATCTTCGAGAAGAGATACAATAGATCA